TCCTTCGGCAAAACTAGGATAAAGTTGAGCTAAAAGGTCGCGATTCAAGATAAATTCATGAGGAAGTGGTATCTCTTTAGGATCAACCCCAGCGTCGAGAAATTGGTTAATTGGTAAAGATACATGGATTTGGTGTCCCGCCCAAGAAAGAGACCCAAGTCCTAATAACCCCGCTAAGTGGTGATTCAACATGGATTCTACATCTTGGAACCAGGCCAATTTGGGAGCGGCTTTGTGATAATGGAACCAACCAGCAAAAAGCATTAACGATGCAAAAATCAATGCACCGATTGCGGTACAATAGAGTTGTAATTCACTAGTTATTCCAGATGCTCGCCAAATCTGAAAAAACCCGGAGGTTATTTGGATTCCTCGGAAACCCCCGCCTACATCACCATTCAAAATTTCTTGCCCTACTATTGGCCAAACTACCTGAGCACTGGGTCCAATGTGAGTAGGATCGCTTAGCCATGCTTCATAATTGGAAAAACGGGCACCGTGGAAGTACATGCCACTCAACCAAAGAAAGATAATGGAGAGTTGACCGAAATGAGCACTAAAGATTTTTCGAGAGATCTCCTCCAAATCACCGGTATGACTATCGAAATCGTGAGCATCAGCATGTAGGTTCCAGATCCAAGTGGTAGTATCAGGGCCCTTAGCTATTGTTCTTGAGAAATGCCCGGGTCTGGCCCATTCCTCAAAAGATGTTTTTACAGGATCCCTATCCACAACAATTTTAACTTCTGGTTCCGGCGAACGAATAATCATTAAGTCCTCCTCTTTCCGGACAAGACATACAAAGAGACCCGCCAACTGTTTTTTTAGTGAATCTTTGAAAGATAGATATTATGATTAGTCCTTTTCTTTACTATCTACCGTCCTTCTATTTTTTTTTTTTAGTTATTCACTGGAGCAATTATATATTGAAGTCAATCCGAGGCAAGTGTTCGGATCTATTATGACATAAGGATTAGGTGCCTAACGGACATTGTTTATCCTGGAAAATTATTTCCCGACGTAACAAAAAAATCTTTTTTTTATGTTTTGATTTAAGAAGCTAGTGTATTTTTTTGAGGGTATAAGCTCCTATCTACATCTACTTTCCTTGAGTAAGCATAATATAGATTTTTTTATTCGATTCCAAATTCCAAGATAACTCATTAGAATTATTAATAAGACCGTCCTGATATATTAGGTAGGAATATTTAGACTGCCCCCCTTTTATTTGCTTTATTACTTCTGTTCTAGAGCCTATCCCTATTGTTTATCCTTATGAAATATGATATAAAATCGAAGGTAGAAGAAAGGGATATAATGAAATTCTTGATTCGATCTTTCTACCTAAATTATTTGATTAATGGATCAACAACCAAACCACCCATTTTATGAAAATGGAGAGTGGTCTTATTCAAATTCAAAGCGCTTCGTAATCTTCAACCAGTTCTGTGCTTCAATATAATTTCCCGGAGTAAGCGCTATAGCTTGTTTCCAATACTCAGCAGCTTGATCAAACCAAGCTTCTGCAATTTCCGAATCACCCTGTAGAATGGCCTGTTCTCCTCGGTCGGAATAGGTAGTTCCTTCCCCTAGAACCGTACTTGAGAGTTTCCTACCTCATACGGCTCAGAAATTGCTATCTTAATTTCCCCTATCTTAACTGAATTCGATTTCTCAAAAATCAATCCAATTTCTTCTTGGGTTAAGCAGAAGAAGTTAATTACCTAAGTTTCAAACCCTAATTTTGATCAATAATCAGTTTGATCTTTTCTCCCACCTTCAGAAGAATGAAGCATAGATAGACCTATATCCTTCGTTCGAATTTTCTGAAAGGTAACTATCTCGGTTTCGTTTCTTTCATATATGAAATTTCTATAGAATCCTTGAAAAAGACTTTTTCCCATAAGAAAGAAAAAAGAACTTACTATCTTTGGGATCTGATACTACACCGCTGCTTAATCCCTTAGTGGATCGGCTCTATTACATAAGCGGATTCCTAAATTTTGCCCCATATCATGGTATAATTAAGCAGTTTTTTTTAGTTGTATCGACCCAGTCGCTCACTAATTGATCTTTACGGTGCTTTCTCTATCAATTTGAGACTTTATCCATAGAGTAGTAGTATAGGCTCTACTTTCTTCCGATTTTGATTCTCATGAAGTGTCCTTCCTACAGCTGATAGGGCAAAATCGTTGTTTTGACGATCCCTATGTAGAAAGCCCTTTTTCTAGTAAATACTAGAAAATTTCATCCTTTTTTTTTTCTTCTTTCTATAGTGGAGATAGTCGCACGTAATGACAGATCACGGCCATATTATTAAAAGCTTGCGGTAAGAAGGGGTTTCGTTCTAGCGCCCGGAAATAATATTCCAAAGCCTTTGTATGCTCTCCATTGCTTGTGTGTATAAGGCCTATGTTATAGAGTATATAACTTCGATCATAGGGATCAATTTCTAGTCGCGTAGCTTCATAATAATTCTGCAAAGCTTCCGCATAATTTCCTTCGGATTGAGCCAACATCCGTTACGGTCGTTCATTCTATTCAAAAAATCTCCGTTCCAAAACCGTACATGAGGTTTTCATCTCATACGGCTCCTCCCTTCTGTACATAGTACTAAGCGAAAAATCTATAGAATGAAAATAGAATTAGTCCCATCTCATTATGGACCGAAAGGGGCTGGTATTTTTCCAAGAAATCTCTAGCCAACCTTCTCCCAAGAAGTTTTTCTTAACACCAATGAATTCTATTAATGCTAGAGGAAAACGATAGCTCCAAGACTTTCTTTGTTCTCAACGCCTCCTATTTAGAGGAATTAGCCACTTCAACGACCTTTGATGGTTATAAGGGTATCCAAAGTACAAACCTGATGGTTGTTTGTTATCCCAACCATTCTTCCCAACCCTGATACCGATCAGGAAAGGGCTAATTTCTAACAAAGTTTTTCTCTTGTTGATTCCTATTTCGAGGTGTAGTGCTTTTTTCCCCTATGCTGCCTATTGGTATTAGTAGAGTAGGATTGGCCTGTAATACAGAACCTATCCTGTAGGTGTAACCTTTCGCTCAATACTCAAATCTACAATTGAAGCATCTGAGGCCACATCAATCGAGGATACACGACAGAAGGAATTGTTAGTTCACCTCACCTTCCCCAAGCGTGGGTTTCCTTTACTAATTTTGTTCTCTCTATGCGAACCCCCTCTCTTTCTCGTAAGACTGAGATGTAGGTAGGGCTAAAAAAAACAAAAAAAAAGAGTCAAATCGCACCATCTCTATAATAAGTAAATGCCCTTTTTTCCCCTGAGGTTGTCGGAATTATTTGCAATAAAATATTGGCTACAATCGAGGAGGTCTTATCAATGAAATTTCCATTTATACGGGATCTAGGCATAATTCCCAATCCATTCTATATAGAATTCTTTTCATTCTATCACAAAATAACATAAAAACAAAACATTCGATTCTTTTAAATCGATCCATATGCTCTAAATGGATAAGAGAGGTATGGATTTTCCGCTCAGCTCAAATTGTCTCCTTTTCCTTCTGTTTGGACAAGAAGAGATATTAAATATTTGACTAAGATTGGATTTCATTCCACTTTCCTATTTCTCAACAACAACTTATCTCATCAGCTATTTCGCGTTTTCAAAGTCATTAATTATCCCGTTTTTTTATTTAGATTGTACGGCGTAACGTACCTTATGCAAATAGAATTCTAGGGTTCCTTTATTTTCTTATGGAATAAGAAGAATTCTTCCATTCTCTTTTTATTTAGGTTTTCCCCAAAGAAAAACTTTTGAGGGAGCGGAATTCCTAGTAAAAAAAATCCTGGATCCTTCCACTTAGATGGAAAGGAATTTTTCCAATAGAGCCATGGAATCCCCGAGCGGTTGTGGCTGTACCTGTACTGCAGGAATATGAAAACTCGCTATTCACTCCGTTTATTTTCCATAATAAGTTATGTAGGAGAGATGGCCGAGCGGTTCAAGGCGTAGCATTGGAACTGCTATGTAGACTTTTGTTTACCGAGGGTTCGAATCCCTCTCTTTCCGTTTCTCTTAATTGATCAACGTTACCGATCACAATGTATCAAATCAAATAACAATTTATTTCAGCAATAATACCTTTATTTAATAGAAATTCTCTATAGCAAATTCTGCTAGGTGAATGGGAAAATACGAATTAAGAGCCTTAGGTCCATTTAGTTCGGGGAAAGGGGAAGGGGAAAAAAATTCTATGAACCTTTCCTTTTTTCGTTAAGTTCAAGTCTGACGAGAGTAATATTCTACAACTAACAACTCATTTATTTTAAGACCGACCCACTTCCTATCTAGGATTTTTTGTACTAGTCCTTTATATTGCAATGTGTCAACCGTCAAATGCTTTGGCAATTTGCCCGGATCGGATGAAGCAATAGAATTTTGAACCAGACGTTTTGATCTTTGGTTATCCTTCGTAGTAATAATATCTCGGGGTTTGCAACGAAAACTTGGTATATCAACTATACGACCATTAACTAAAATATGTCTATGGTTAACTAATTGCCGGGCCCCAGGAATGGTTGAAGCCATACCCAATCGAAAAACGATATTATCCAAACGCATTTCAAGTAATTGTAGTAAAACCTGACCTGTTGACCTTTTTGCTTTTCCAGCGATATGTACATATCTAAGTAATTGTCGTTCTGTCAGACCATAATGAAAACGCAATTTCTGTTTTTCTTGAAGACGAATACGATATTGCTCTTTTTTCCCAGAATGGAATTTCTTTTTCAGATTACTTCCGGATTTAGGCGTTTTTCTAGTGAGTCCTGGTAAAGCTCCCAGACGGCGTATTTTTTTTAAACGAGGTCCTCGATAACGGGACATGAAGACTCCCTTTTTTATTTTATTGAAATTTCATTTTACACAATAAATTTCATTGTATTTACATTACAGAATACATCGAAATTAAAACTGAATTAAACTAAAGGATAAACAGAGTAAAATCTACTAAAGTACCACAAAAAATAGAATTTCATCAACATCTGGATTTTTTGTATATATATTATTTATTTTAATGTTTTGTATCTAGCAAAATTGTAAGGTAGAACGACATAATAGACCCTGGATTCTCCATTTAATTCGTAGAAAAAGAGAGATATTCTTGTTCATGGAACATCGATAGAGAAAAAAGCCGACTATCGGATTTGAACCGATGACCCTCGCATTACAAATGCGATGCTCTAACCTCTGAGCTAAGTGGGCTTACATAACAGAAATAGTGTAACAAATAGAAATATATATAGGAAATCCGTAAAATGTCAGATCTTAATTATTAATCTTAGTTATTAACTAGTTCGAAATTGGAAGTTCTACTTAGAAAAAAAAAAAATACTAGAATTTCATAAAGATAAAGTTAGCTTGATATGCTTAACTAAATGATATTCTTAAATAGGATTATAGAATTTATTGAACTTTCTTTTTATTTCTCTAATTCGCAAATCCATTTTTCTAATAGAATCTATTCCAATTTCTATATTGGATTTGATTTCAGATATTTGTAATTTGATATGGCTCGGACGAATAATCTAATACATAGAAAAGAATAATATATATGAATAATATAATAAAGAGAAAATGCCAAGAGATTGGCATTTTCATTCGATCATTATATACATTTTTTGAGATATTTTGTTTTTTTTTTATTTGTTAATAATTTAAGGATTCATATTGCACTAAGGAGAAGATAGAATCATAGCAAATGAAATTTCTAATTCTGATTAGAAAAAAAAAGAATGAATATCAAGCGTTATAGTATGATTTTGAATACTCTAAAAAAGGAAGGAGGGAGGCGAGGGAGAGAAAAACTTTTGGATATATTGATTCCGATTGAATTGCAAATATATCAACGATAGAATCAATTCAATTCTGAATTGCAATAAGCGAGGTCTCTCAAAGAGAGACGAGCTGCTAGACTACGTCGAATAATGAATTCAATGATTCAAAAAAAACTAAGAGATGGATGAAATTACACAAGGAATCCTGGTTTCAAAGAAAAGGAAAATGGGGATATGGCGAAATCGGTAGACGCTACGGACTTGATTGTATTGAGCCTTGGTATGGAAACCTGCTAAGTGGTAACTTCCAAATTCAGAGAAACCCTGGAATTAAAAATGGGCAATCCTGAGCCAAATCCCTTTTTTGAAAAAAAAAAAAACAAGTGGTTTTCAAACTAGAACCCAAAGGAAAAGGATAGGTGCAGAGACTCAATGGAAGCTGTTCTAACGAATCGAGGTAATTACGTTGTGTTGGTAGTGAAACTCCCTCTAAATTAGAGAAAGAAGGAAGGGCTTTATACATCTAATACACACGTATAGATACTGACATAGCAAACGATTAATCACAGAACCCATATCATAATATAGGTTCTTTATTTATTTTTTTTAGAATGAAATTAGGAATGATTATGAAATAGAAAATTCTGAATTTTTTTAGAATTGTTGTGAATCCATTCCAATCGAATATTGAGTAATCAAATCCTTCAATTCCATTGTTTTTGAGATCTTTTAAAAAGTGGATTAATCGGACGAGGATAAAGAGAGAGTCCCATTCTACATGTCAATACTGACAACAATGAAATTTCTAGTAAAAGGAAAATCCGTCGACTTTATAAGTCGTGAGGGTTCAAGTCCCTCTATCCCCAAACCCTCTTTTATTTCCTAACCATAGTATTTATCCTCTTTTTTCTTTTATCAATGGGTTTAAGATTCTTTAGCTTTCTCATTCTACTCTTTCACAAACAAAGGAGTGCGAAGAGAACTCAATGCATCTTATGCTATTCATTAAAATGGATCTTATGCTATTCATTAAATGGATTTCTTTTTTATTAGAGTATCGGCAAGGAATCTCGATTATTAATTCAATTTTTAAGTATTATTAAGTAAGCCATCCACAATGCATAGGACTACCCCCCCATTTCCAAATTTGGAATAGAATACTTTATTGATTTTTTAGTCCCTTTAATTGACATAGATGCAAATACTCTACTAGGATGATGCACAAGAAAGGGTCAGGATAGCTCAGTTGGTAGAGCAGAGGACTGAAAATCCTCGTGTCACCAGTTCAAATCTGGTTCCTGGCACAGAAAAAAAAAAGGATCTACCGAATAGATATTGATACAAATACCTCGAGATGGATTGGGGTACATATTCATTAATAATCTAGATAGTATAGACTAAGTAGATAAATCTCTAAACACTTCTTTTTTTTTTCTTTTTAGAAAAGGGTGAAAATCTCTGGTTCTTTTCTTTATGGTATAGAAGGAGGTGAGATTAGGTGCCCTTTTCTTCATTTTTGCATTTCTTATTAATTTTGTATTCCGCTATTCCGAAGAATTTTTTTTATTCTTGCTTATCTTACTTTCCTAGTTGTTCTAAGTAATGCGCGCGGTACAAAGTTCGTGGTAGGAACTTCTTTGAGTCATTGTATTTTTCTGTTCATACGAAGGAAATGAATATGTGAT